TTTTTTTCGTTTGATATATGGGGGCTAAAAAAAAAAATTCTTAGAAATTTCATGTGGAAAAACAAAAAAAAAAAATTTGATAAAAAAGAAGAAGAACAATCAAAAATAGAAGAAAAAAGACGGATAGAAATTGCAGAAACTTGGGATAGCTTCCAATTTGCTCAAATAATAAGAGGTTCTCTCTTAGTAACTCAATCTATTTTTAGAAAATATATTATATTACCTTTATTGATAATAATTAAAAATAGCGTCCGTATGTTATTATTTCAATTTCCCGAGTGGTCCGAGGATTTAAAGGATTGGAAACGTGAAATGCATGTTAAATGCACTTATAATGGGGTTCAACTATCCGAAACAGAATTTCCAAGAAACTGGTTAACGGATGGTATTCAGATAAAAATCCTATTTCCTTTTTATCTTAAACCTTGGCATAAATCTAAATTTCAAGCATCTCAGAAGGATCGACTAAAAAAAACAAAAGACAAAGGAGAAGATTTTTGTTTCTTAACAGTTTGGGGAATGGAAACCGAACTACCATTTGGTTCTGCCCAAAAAAAGCCTTCTTTTTTTCAACCTATTTCTAAAGAATTAAAAAAAAGAATCAAAAAATCCAAAACTAAGGCTTTTCTGGTTTTAAGGATTTTCAAAGAAAGAGCAACAATTTTCCTAAAAGTCGCAAAAGAAATGAAAAACTGGATTCTCAAAAACTTTCTTTTTATAAAAGGAAAAATAAAAGACCTTCCAAAACGAAATCTAGGTCCATTTTTTGGCCCGAGAGAAATATATGAATTAAATGAAACTAAAAAAGATTCAATAATAAGTAATCAGATGATTCATGAACGATCTGTTAAAAATGAATCCATGGAGGGGGCAAATTCTTCACTCAGCGAAAACAAAATAAAAAATTTGATTGATAGAATAAAGACAATCAGAAATCAAATAGAAGAAATTTCAAAAGAAAAACAAAACCTAACTAATAGTTGGACCAAACTACGTTATGATTCTAAAATAATTGAGTCATCAAAAAAATTTTGGCAGACATTCAAAAGAAAAAATACCCGATTAATTCGTAAATCAATTTTTTTTATAAAATTTTGCATCGAACAACTGTCTATAGCTAATTTTCTTGGTATCATTAATATTCCAAGAATTACTACACAACTTTTTTTTGAATCAACAAAAACAATTCTTGATAAATATATTTACAAGAATGAAGAAAATGGAGAAAAAAAAAAAAAAAAAAATACCATTTATTTTATTTCGACTATAAAAAATTTAATATCCAATAAAAAAAAAATTAGTTATGACCTATGCTCTTTATCACAAGCATATGTATTTTACAAATTATCACAAATTAACGTTAGTAACTTTTCTAAATTAAAGGCTGTTCTTGAATATAACATATGCATAACATCCTTTTTTATTAAGAATCAAATAAAGGTTTTTTTTCAAGAACAAGGAATCTTTCATTATGAATTGAAAAATAAAACCTTTTTAAATTCCGAAGTAAATCAATGGAAAAACTGGTTACGAAGTCAGTATCAATACAATTTACCCCAGATTGCATGGACTAGATTAGTAACCCAAAAATGGAAAAAGAAAATAAATCAAGATTCTCTAGTTCTAAATCCAAGTTTAACCAAGGAGGATTCATATGAAAAAAATAAATTTGATAATTACAAAAAACAAAATTTTTTTGAGGCAGACTCGTTATTAAATCCAAAACATAATTTAAAAAAAGATTCTATATATAATCTTTTTTGCTACAACTCTATTCATTCTACAGAAAAAATTTTTGACATGTCTATAGGCATTGCTCTAGATAATTGTTTAGTCTCTTCTTTTCTAGAAAAATATAATATTCGGGGTATAGGGGAAATTCGGCATAGAAAATATTTGGATTGGAGAATTCTTAACTTTTGGTTTACAAAAAAAGTAAATATTGAGCCCTGGGTTGATACCAAGAGTAAAAAAAAATATATTAATACTAAAGTTCAGAATTACCAAAGAATTGATAAAATAACTAAGACGGGTCTTGCTAATCAAAAAAGAAACTTTTTTGATTGGATGGGAATGAATGAAGAAATACTAAATCATCGTATAATAAATTTTGAATTTTTGTTCTTTCCAGAATTTTTCTTATTTTCTAGTACATATAAAATGAAACCATGGGTCATACCAATCAAATTACTTCTTTTAAATTTTAATGAAAACATAAATGGTAATAAAAAGATCACTCGAAAGAAAAAAAGTTTTATACAATCAAATGAAAAAAAATCCCTTCGATTTTATAATCTGAATAAAGAAGAAAAAGAATCGGCCGGTCAAGTAGAGCTTGAATCAGATAAAGAAAAAAAAAGAAATTCCGAATCAGCTCTATCAAACCAAGAAAAAAATATTGAAGAAAATTATGCAGAATCAACGATAAAAAACCGTAAAAATAAAAAACAATACAAAAGCAATACAGAAGCGGAACTTGATTTATTTCTCACAAGATATTCGCGTTTTCAATTGCGATGGAATTGTTTTTTTAATAAAAAAATTCTCAATAATGTAAAAGTATACAGTCTCTTGGTTAGACTAAAAAATCCAAACGAAATAGCGATATCTTCTATTGAAAGAGGAGAGATGAGCCTAGACATTCTAATGATTGAGAAAAATTTCACTTTTGCAAAATTAATGAAAAAAGGAATATTGATTATTGAACCTGTCCGTTTGTCTGTACAAAACGATGGACAACTTATTATATATAGAACAATAGGTATTTCATTGGTTCATAAAAATAAACACAAAATAAGTAAAAGATACAAAAAAAAAATTGAAAAATCCATTACAAAATATCAAAACAAAACTGTAAATATAAAAAAAAATAATTATGATTTCTTTGTCCCTGAAAAGATTCTATCCCCTAAACGACGTAGAGAATTTAGAATTCTAATTTGTTTCAACTTAAAAAAAAAAACGGCGCGGGATAGAAATTCAAGATTTGATAAGAATATTCAAAACTTAACCAGAATTTTGCATAAAAATAAAGATCTTGATAAGGATCAAAATAACCTAATTAATTTAAAATCCTTTCTTTGGCCCAATTTTAGATTAGAAGATTTAGCTTGTATGAATCGCTATTGGTTTAATACTAGTAACGGAAATCATTTCAGTATGATAAGAATACACATGTATACGCGATTTCCAATTCATTAATGATAGATCCTTTTTACTTACTATATACTTACTATATATAATATATAAGTTACGGTATATGAAAACAACTATATGCACAAATATGAGGGATTGTTTTAAATTCAATCTTTATACATGAGATTAATTTAATCAATGACATAGATACCAATCAGAGCAGATCCATAAATAAATTAACAGAATCCTCCTTTTTGAGATCTAAATTTAGATTTTTTTTATAAAATGAAGAATTAAGAAGTTGATAATTAAATTAAGATCCTTGTACAAAAAAAACTACCATTATTATTACTGATCGGTAAAATTCATATCTTTCAATTCATATTAAAAAGGGAAGGATTTCTTTTTATGATAAAAAATGCATTCATTTCATTTCAAGAACAAAAAGAAGAAAGCAGGGGATCTGTTGAATTTCAAGTATTCAGTTTCACTAATAAGATACGAAGACTTACTTCACATTTGGAATTCCACAGAAAAGATTATTTATCTCAGAGGGGTCTACGAAAAATTCTGGGAAAACGTCAACGACTGCTGGCTTATTTGTCAAAAAAAAATAGAATACGTTATAAAGAATTAATTAATCAGTTGAATATTCGGGAATTAAAAACTCGTTAAATTCAAAAATTGTGAATTAGTGAATTTTTTAGATCTTGAATTTTTTGATAAATTTCTTTTTCAGCAATCTAATTCATGCCAGAACGAATCAAGGAAAAACTTATGAAGAAACCAGTTACAGGAAAAGATCTTATGATAGTCAATATGGGACCTCACCACCCATCCATGCATGGTGTTCTGCGCTTAATTGTTACTTTAGATGGTGAGGATGTTGTTGACTGTGAACCCATATTGGGTTATTTACACAGAGGAATGGAAAAAATTGCAGAAAACCGAGCAATTATACAATATTTACCTTATGTAACGCGATGGGATTATTTAGCTACTATGTTTACAGAAGCAATAACAGTAAATGGACCAGAACAATTGGGAAATATCCAAGTTCCGAAAAGGGCCAGCTATATCAGAGTAATTATGCTGGAATTGAGTCGTATAGCTTCTCATCTGTTATGGCTCGGCCCTTTTATGGCAGATATTGGTGCACAGACTCCTTTTTTCTATATTTTCAGAGAACGAGAATTTGTATATGATCTGTTCGAAGCTGCCACCGGTATGAGAATGATGCATAATTTTTTTCGTATTGGAGGAATAGCGGCTGATTTACCTTATGGTTGGATAGATAAATGCTTGGATTTTTGTGATTATTTTTTAACAGAGGTTGTTGAATATCAAAAACTCATTACACGAAATCCTATTTTTTTAGAACGGGTTGAAGGAGTTGGGATTATTGGTGGGGAAGAAGCAATAAATTGGGGTTTATCCGGACCAATGCTACGCGCATCCGGAATACCATGGGATCTTCGTAAAGTTGATCGTTATGAGTCTTACGATGAATTTGAATGGGAAATTCAGTGGCAAAAACAAGGAGATTCATTAGCTCGTTATTTAGTACGACTTAGCGAAATGACAGAATCCATAAAAATTATTCAACAGGCTCTGGAAGGACTTCCAGGGGGTCCCTATGAGAATTTAGAAAGCAGGAGCTTTGATAGAAAAAGGAATCCAGAATGGAATGATTTTGAATATCGATTCATTAGTAAAAAACCTTCTCCTACTTTTGAATTATCGAAACAAGAACTTTATGTAAGAGTTGAAGCTCCAAAAGGGGAGTTGGGAATTTTTCTCATAGGAGATCAAAGCGGTTTTCCTTGGAGATGGAAAATCCGACCACCGGGTTTTATTAATTTGCAAATTCTTCCTGAACTAGTTAAAAGAATGAAATTGGCTGATATTATGACGATACTCGGTAGCATAGATATAATTATGGGAGAAGTTGATCGTTAAAATGATAATTTATGCAACAGCAGTCCAAACTATAAATTCTTTTGTTAGATTGGAATCTTTAAAAGAGGTCTATGGACTCATATGGATATTTGTCCCTATATTTTCTCTTGTATTGGGAATCATAACAGGTGTACTAGTAATTGTGTGGTTAGAAAGAGAAATATCCGCAGGGATACAACAACGTATTGGACCTGAATACGCCGGCCCGCTGGGAATTCTTCAAGCTCTAGCCGACGGGACAAAACTACTTTTCAAAGAAAATCTTCGTCCATCTAGAGGAAATACTCCTTTATTTAGTATTGGACCATCTATAGCAGTTATCTCAATTTTACTAAGTTATTCAGTAATTCCCTTTAGCAATCACCTTGTTTTAGCGGATCTCAATATCGGTATTTTTTTATGGATTGCCATCTCAAGTATTGCTCCTATTGGACTTCTTATGTCAGGATATGGATCAAATAATAAATATTCTTTTTTAGGTGGTCTGCGAGCTGCTGCCCAATCAATTAGTTATGAAATACCATTAACTCTATGTGTTTTATCAATATCTCTACGTGCGATTCGTTGAAACATAAACGTTTATTTTTACTATTCCGTTTCTTATAGACGAATAAGTTAAAAAACGGAATATATATATCTATTTCGGATTAATCGTAATAAAAGGAATTTGATAGTTATATATGAGTGAAAAAAAACTGCTCAGAAATTAGCAGTAAAAAGAAAAATTGAGTCTCATTTCCTATGTACAAAGGTTAAACGGAAATAAACATAAGCGTAAGAATAACTTTACCCCAAGATTGGTTGATTAGTCATCCTGGCTTGAAGCGGGTGAAATTTATTAACCGGATGACGTTTTCACTATCAGTTATATAGATTAACATACATGTATTACAAAGTGAATGGCAATTTAGGTAAAAGTGAGTGGATGGTTAGAAACACCAAAATACACAAAGAATTTGTAATAGAGATTAACCAAATTGAAAAGGATATTTATGCATAACATAAGATAACAAAAAAAAAAGAAGGTTAATTGGGGCTTGAAATTAGTAGAAATGATCAGACAGTACTCCCCAAGATTCCGATTCAGAGTATGCTCCTATCCACCGACAAATGTAATGACTATCAGAAACGAAATAATCCTTTATTTTTTAAAAGTCGACCAATTTTTTTTCTAAAAAAGAAAGAAGAATAGGAACGAAACAAGGATCTTTTTTTTTTTCATATATTTCGAAAATAAAATAGAACTTCTGTCATGAATAATAAACTAATAGGATGTCTAATTCTTTTTCGTAATCGAAAACCACGATGGGCTGAAATACCTAGTTTTATTTTTACAAGGAGTATTTTATTAAAGGGTTAAGTTATTACTCAACAAATAGAAATTAAAATTTGTAAAGGATGAGATGAATTCCGAAGCGCTTTTTTATTCTTAGAATTTGAGCAGACAGAATTCCATTGGTATAATTCGGGACCTCAGATATATTTAATCCATTTTAGAACACATCATATCCATCTAAATAAGACGAATCTGGTCCTTAGATTTATTTATGGCCCCCGAGGAGCCGTATGAGGCGAAGACCTCATGTACGGTTCTGTAATAGCGGTGAAAATAGTAATGTTATTGCCGACTAGGATTATCTAACAGTTTAAGTACAGTTGATATAGTTGAGGCACAATCAAAATATGGTTTTTGGGGATGGAATTTGTGGCGTCAACCTATAGGTTTTATCATTTTTCTAATTTCTTCCCTAGCAGAATGCGAGAGGTTACCATTTGATTTACCAGAAGCGGAAGAAGAATTAATAGCAGGTTATCAAACTGAATATTCAGGTATCAAATTTGGTTTATTTTACGTTGCTTCTTATCTAAATCTATTAATTTCCTCATTATTTGTAACAGTTCTATACTTAGGCGGTTGGAATATTTCGATTCCGTATATATCTATTCTGGAGCTATTTCAAAGGGATCAAATTTTTGGAACAACGATTGGTATCTTTATTACATTAGCTAAAACTTATTTGTTCTTGTTCATTTCTATCGCAACAAGATGGACTTTACCTAGGCTACGAATGGATCAACTATTAAATCTTGGATGGAAATTTCTTTTACCTATTTCCCTTGGTAATCTATTATTAACAACTTCTTTCCAACTCTTTTCACTCTAAATTGAAAATTAATCCAATATATTCATTATTTGTTTTAAACAAGAGAAAGAAACAAAGATAAAATTATTCAGAGATAATTACAATATGCTTCCTATGATAACCGGGTTCATGAATTATGGTCAACAAACCCTACGAGCTGCAAGGTATATTGGTCAAGGTTTCATGATTACCTTATCCCACACAAATCGTTTACCTGTAACTATTCAATATCCCTATGAAAAATTAATAACATCGGAACGTTTCCGCGGTCGAATCCATTTTGAATTTGATAAATGCATTGCTTGTGAAGTATGTGTTCGAGTATGTCCTATAGATTTGCCTGTTGTTGATTGGAAATTGGAAACTAATATTAGAAAAAAACGATTGCTTAATTACAGTATTGATTTTGGAATTTGTATATTTTGTGGTAATTGTGTTGAGTATTGTCCAACAAATTGTTTGTCAATGACTGAAGAATATGAATTTTCAACTTATGATCGTCACGAATTGAATTATAATCAAATAGCTTTGGGTCGTTTACCAATGTCAGTAATTGACGATTACACTATTCGAACAATTTTGAATTCACCTCAAACAAAAAATGGGGTAAACCCATTAATTTGATTAAAAAAAGAATTCAAAATTGTTCGAATTATATAAAGAATTTAATTAAAAACTTGTATTGTATTTATATAATAATATTAAGTATTAAGGCGCATTCTTTTAATATAATATATTCGTAATTACTTTCTTGAAATAGATAGGTTGAAAATACACTTTAGAATAAAAAAAGAAAAACTGTCTAATAATTGTATCTACATCAATTCATATCCATTAGATTCTAATTTCACTCTATTAGAAACATATTAAAAACAAATTTCCTGGTTAAATTAATAAGGTCATGAAAAGGGTTTCGATTTTTTTCTTATTTTATAATAATATAATGGATTTGCCTGGACCAATACATGATTTTCTTTTAGTTTTTCTCGGATCCGGTCTTCTAGTAGGAGGTCTGGGAGTGGTATTACTTCCCAACCCAATATTTTCAGCCTTTTCCTTAGGATTTGTTCTTGTTTGTATATCTTTATTGTATATTCTATCAAATTCCCATTTTGTAGCTGCTGCACAACTCCTTATTTACGTGGGGGCCATAAATGTTTTAATCATATTTGCTGTGATGTTCATGAATGATTCAGAATATTCCACAGATTTCCATCTGTGGACCGTTGGGAATGGGATTACTTCGTTGGTTTGTACAACTATTCTTTTTTTATTAATGTCTACTATTCTCGATACGTCATGGTACGGGGTTATTTGGACTACAAGGTTAAACCAGATTCTAGAGCAAGATTTAATAAGTAATAGTCAACAAATAGGAATTCATTTATCAACAGATTTTTTTCTGCCATTTGAACTCATTTCAATAATTCTTTTAGTTGCTTTGATAGGTGCAATTTCTGTGGCTCGTCAATAAAAAATGTTCGAATTAGTAAAGACCAAAGAAAACTTTGTGTATGTTATGATTTTTTTCCGTTCATTCAATTAAATTTGATTGAATACTATATTCATATTTTAAATATCAATTTTTATATTTGATATATATTTGAAATTTTTTTTACCTAATATTTTTTTTATTCGTACTTTTTTGTTATATTCTAGTTGGTGGAATCCGGTGAATTATTTTTCATATTGAAATGAATCAAAATTGATAAGGAGTTGCTGAATGATACTCGAACATGTACTTGTTTTGAGTGCCTATTTATTTTTGATTGGTCTTTATGGATTGATCACAAGTCGAAATATGGTTAGGGCTCTTATGTGTCTTGAACTTATACTCAATGCAGTTAATATGAATTTCGTAACATTTTCTGATTTTTTTGATAATTCCCAACTAAAGGGGGATATTTTCTGCATTTTTGTTATAGCAATTGCAGCCGCTGAAGCAGCTATTGGATTAGCTATAGTCTCGTCAATTTATCGTAACAGAAAATCAACTCGCATAAACCAATCGACCTTATTAAATAAGTAGCATAAATAAAAAAATTATAGATTGAAATTTGCATATATGATAGGTTATGACCTACTAGATTTTATTTGTAAAAATCTAAGAAATCAAAGTATTTTAGCCCCAGTTTTTATCAATTGAGCCAGAATTCATTACAAAAATTCTATTAAAGGAAATCATTGCTTCATCTAGTATTTTAATATATCAGTCAGTTAGAAGTTTACTAGATTGAAAATTTATGACATTCAAAAAACTATCGATCCTATGTCACATTCAGTAAAAATTTATGATACCTGTATAGGATGTACTCAATGTGTTCGAGCGTGCCCTACAGACGTATTAGAAATGATACCTTGGGATGGATGTAAAGCTAAGCAAATAGCTTCCGCTCCAAGAACCGAGGACTGTGTTGGTTGTAAGAGATGTGAATCCGCCTGTCCAACAGATTTTTTGAGCGTTCGAGTTTATTTATGGCATGAAACAACTCGAAGTATGGGTCTAGCTTATTGATACGTTACCGAAAACCTCATTTGAATAAATTTGGAATACATTTTATTTTTTTTATTGACAAGTACTCGTACTCAAAAAAGTTAAATTATATTTTTTTATATATTTTTTTTGAGTACGCGTTCTTTGGACCTAGTGTATCTTGTCTTTACCACGAATGATTTTCCTTGGTTAACAATAATTGTTGTTTTTCCAATATCTGCTGGTTCATTAATGTTATTTCTCCCGCATAGGGGAAATAAAGTCAATAAATGGTATACTATATGCATTTGTATCTTAGAACTTCTTCTAACGACCTACGCTTTTTGTTATAATTTTAAAATGGATGATCCATTAATTCAATTGTCCGAAGATTATAAATGGATCAATTTTTTTGAGTTTTACTGGAGAATGGGAATAGATGGACTTTCTATAGGAACGATTTTACTGACGGGATTTATTACTACTTTAGCCACTCTAGCAGCTTTTCCAGTTACTCGGGATTCCCGATTATTCCATTTCCTGATGTTAGCAATGTACAGCGGTCAAATAGGATCATTTTCTTCTCGGGATCTTCTACTTTTTTTCATCATGTGGGAATTAGAATTAATTCCCGTTTATCTACTTTTATCCATGTGGGGTGGAAAGAAACGTCTGTATTCAGCTACAAAATTTATTTTATACACGGCAGGAAGTTCTATTTTTTTATTAATAGGAGTTTTAGGTATAAGTTTATATGGTTCGAACGAACCAACATTAAATTTAGAACTCTTAGCTAATCAATCCTATCCTGTCACACTCGAAATACTATTTTATATTGGATTTCTTATTGCTTTTGCCGTCAAATCACCGATTATACCTTTACATACTTGGTTACCTGACACCCACGGTGAGGCACATTACAGTACCTGTATGCTTCTCGCTGGAATCTTATTAAAAATGGGAGCATATGGGTTGGTTCGAATCAATATGGAATTATTACCCCATGCTCATTCTATGTTTTCTCCTTGGTTGATGGTAGTCGGTACAATCCAAATAATTTATGCAGCTTCAACATCTCCTGGTCAACGTAATTTAAAAAAGAGAATAGCCTATTCTTCTGTATCTCATATGGGTTTTATAATAATAGGTATTAGTTCTATAACGGATCCTGGACTTAATGGAGCTATTTTACAAATAATTTCTCATGGATTTATTGGCGCTGCACTTTTTTTCTTGGCAGGAACGAGTTATGATAGAATTAGGCTTGTTTATCTTGATGAAATGGGTGGAATGGCTATCTCCATTCCAAAAATATTTACAATGTTCACTATCTTATCGATGGCTTCCCTTGCATTGCCGGGCATGAGTGGTTTTGTTGCAGAATTAATCGTTTTTTTTGGAATAATTACCAGCCAAAAATATTTCTTAATTTCCAAAATTTTAATTATTTTTGTAATGGCAATTGGAATGATATTAACTCCTATATATTTATTATCTATGTCACGCCAAATGTTCTATGGATACAAGTTAATTAATGTCAAAAACTTTTCTTTTTTTGATTCTGGACCCCGAGAGTTATTTCTTTCAATCTCCATTCTTCTACCCATAATTGGTATTGGTATTTATCCTGATTTTGTGCTCTCATTAGCAAGTGACAAGGTCGAATCCATTTTATCTAATTATTTTTATGGATAGTTTTCAGGAAATAAAAAAAAGCATTAACGTGAGTTGTAATCAGAAGTCTTTGGTCTTTGTATTATGAGAACCTTTTGAATCATTGTACTACTTGATTCAAAAGGTTCTTGATGATTTACTACTAAAACTAAATGAGATTTCTTAACGTATATGAAGTTAGATATAGATGCTATTTTTTTTTATTTAGATTTGGATTCCTTTTTGTTTGTTACTGTTTTATTTAATTCGATGTAAATGAACCATAACTATGTAAACCTATTCCTAAAAGATTGACGCCAAAATAGCATATCCAAATTAAAAGAAAACCTATCGAAGCCACAATTGCAGAATTTATACCCCTAACATTCCTATTTGTTTTAATATGTAAATAAATTGCGAATATAGTCCAAGTAATAAATGCCCAAGTTTCTTTTGGATCCCAGTTCCAATATGAACCCCATGTCTCATTAGCCCAGACAGCTCCTGAAAGAATACCGACGGTTAAAAAGATAAATCCAAGACTAATAATACGAAAACTCCAATAATCTAATTGTTGAATCAGTTGATACCTATAATAATTTTTAGAAAAACTAAAATTAATGTTTTGTTGTAGTAAAATAGAATTTCTTTCATTTATGTAGTAAAGTACATCAAAAGAAAATAATTCATTTAATAAAATTTTTTTTTTTATATTCTTTTTCCAAAAAGTACGTCGAACTTTGCGAAATGTAATCACTAGAAGAGCTATTGATAATAATGATCCGCATAACAGAGCGCCATAGCCTAATATCATCATACTTACGTGCATCATTAACCACTGGGACTGGAGAGCGGGTACTAATATTGCAGACTGAGGCATTTTGTTTAAAAGACCTGAAGTAGAAAAACCCTGAATAAAAATAGCACTTGGCGCAGTTATTGCGTTTAAGTGATTTTTTTGTTTTTTCTTAAAATAGGAAACCATATGAATAATTGAAAAAGCCCACGAAAGAAAAATTAATGATTCATATAAATTACTTAATGGAAAATGTCCTGAATAAATCCAACGAGTGAATAATAATCCTGTTATACCAAAAAACGTAATTATGATTCCTTTATCTGATGAATCAAAAAATCCTATGATTTCATCTAAATTAACTAATAAAGTTAAAAAATAAATTGTCAGTACAATTGAAACGACCGAAAAAGATATATGAGTTAATATATGCTCTAAAATTGAAAAAATCATAAAAAATTTGTTAAAAATTAATAAATTAATACTAGGTTTTACCCGATTTTAGAAAAAAAAAGTCGGGTATTATTTTGATTCTAAAACTTATAATATCTCTTTTATAAGATCTTATGCCGCTACTCGGACTCGAACCGAGATGCTATAGCACTGCTTCCTAAGAGCAGCGTGTCTACCAATTTCACCATAGCGGCAACTTGTTCAAAACAATACTAACAAGTTTTTAGTCAATCGTCGAGATTCAAATTTAAATAAAGAAGCCAATTGACTCAAATTTCCAATTGATTTAATGAATAAAAACTTTTTTAAATAGGTATTGGGGTTTTAATTCAATTAAGATCTTTTTTTTTTATCTGAGTTATTTAAAATTATTTAAATTCACTTTTTGTCCTTTATATTTTTTCTAGAATACAATGAAAAATGTAACTAAATTCAAGTAGTTGGAACTTCAACCCAAAGACAAAACTCTAAAAGCTCTTTATCATTTTTTTTTCATTTATATGATAAAAAAATGATAAATTATAAAAAAAGGATAAATTAAATTTTTCAGTTCCATTAATAAAAAAAATGCTTTTTCGAAAAATTAAAACTTTTTCAAAACCCTTAGAAATTTTAAATAAAAGCAGATTTTCCTAATTGTTCAAGAGAAAAAAATAATTATCAAAATATTTTTTTTTATGCATTTTTTTTTTATTGTACAAACATCAGATTTTTTGATCACTTAAATTAATTAATTTGAAGAACCTATTGATTTCGCGTAAAGATCTTTTATTTCCTCTTAATGAGGAAATAAAAGATCTTTATTTATTATTGCATCAAGGTAGTGATGGGGAAAATAAGAATCCCCTTTTTGGAACTAAAAAAATGTGAACCTTTCTTTTTTATTTATATATTGTCTTTTTTTCTTCTTTTGATTCCTATTTTATTTTATATGTATTTTAAAAAATTGGTTTTTAAGTTAGGCTAATTCTAATTATTATAGTGTTTTTTATTTATTTTGTTGTACAAAAAAACTTTTTGAATTACCTGTAGAAAGTGATTTCCCTAACGAAAAAGCTTTCAACGATGTCCAATATCCCTTCCTTTTCCAATTTTTTTTACGAATACGCTTTTTCGAGATAGAAGTACGTTTTTTTGGAACTGCCATTCAAAAATGAAAAAAAAAATTTCAGTGGTATAATTGGATGTCAAAGACATTTATTATTCGATTCTTTCGTACTCCATATCGAGTTATTTTTTTCTTTCAAATTTGATTATATATTATTTTCAAAACAAAAAAGACATTAAAAAGTTGAAAACCCAACTGTTTTTTTTTTTACTTTTTTTTTTTTTTAGAAAATTTGGTTATAAAATTTTTTTTATTTAACGTTTGAAATCCGTACGAGAGTACTCATTTAATTAATCTATACTGATAGATTATATTATCAAAAAAATTATGAGATTTTTTCACATCATATATAAAAAAAATATCGATTATAATACTCTTTCTTGCAAATGCAAATAAAAAAAGCTCACTTAGTGTACTGGAAGACAATCACTAAATTCCATAATTCAAATTAATTCTTTAATAATTCTAAATAATCAAACTCAAATAACTTTGTTTTAGGTAAAGTTTTTTTATTATATAATTAATATTATATATTTTTTTGTTGTGTAAATCTTTGTTCTATTCTTAATATATGTATATAAATTATTGTAATACGGAATTATAATTCACTTTTTCTGTATCTGCATCAAATCACAATTTTATTTAATTTTATTTAGTAGTAATAAAAAAAGACAAATAATTTTTTTGAGAGTAACTTAGTAATATTATTTAATCACTTCTAATTTTTTTATTTGAATATATATTTCTTTTCAAAGATTTATAAAGGATTATACTAATTCGAAAAAATTTCTATTTAGGTTTGAAATCACGTGCTTTTTTATTGTCCCCTTTGAAAAATATATATACAAACCAGTGAATAAGAAATAATAAATTTAAGAATAAAATAAAAAGGATTTTTTATTTTATGGAACATACATATCAATATTCATGGATCATCCCTTTCATTCCACTTCCAGTACCTATTTTACTAGGAGTTGGACTTCTACTTTTTCCGACAGCAACAAAAAACCTTCGCCGTATGTGGACTTTTCTTAGTATTTTTTTGTTAAGTATAGTTATGATCTTTTCACTCTATCTATCTATTCAACAAATTTTTCCAAGTTGCATTCATCAAAATGTATGGTCTTGGACCATAAATAATGAATTTTCTTTTGAGTTCGGTTACTTTATCGATCCACTTACTTCTATTATGTCAATATTAATTACAACTGTTGGGATTTTGGTTCTGATTTATAGTGACAATTATATGTCTCATGATCAAGGATATCTGAGGTTTTTT